ATTTATATTTATATGAAAATTTATTTAAACTGGTTTAACAAAGATATAAATATATTTATGTATTATTATTTATATATATATATATACATATATAATAATTATTAATTAGAATATAATTAAATATTTTATTATATATATATATTATAAATATATTAATTTTTTTTATATTAAAATTAATTATATTAATATTTAAATTTTCATTAAGAATTATAATTGATTATATTGTTATCTTTTTTTAATATGAATATTAGAAAAAATTTTTTTATATATAAAAAAAAAAAAAAAAAATAATATTACTTAATTAAATTCTATGTTAAAAATTTTATGTATAGATAAAAAATTGTGATTTTTAAAGTTTAGTAGTAATTTATTTTATATATAAATTTTAGTATTAATTTTTAATTATTTTAATAATAATTAATTTAATTTGTAGTAATTAAAATTAAAAATTTAAGAAATTAAGATTTAGTAATATTAAAATTATTAACAAATTTTGTGCCAGCAGTTGCGGTTATACAAAAATTAAATTAAATTTTTTTTTTAGTTTAAAATTAAATTATAATTGTATTTAAATTAAATATTAAATTATTAAGTGAAATTTTAATTTAATTAAAATTTATATATATTTTTTGATTTAATAAATTTTATAAATAAACTAGGATTAGATACCCTATTATTAAAAATTAATTTTTAATACTAAAATATTAGATATTTAAAATTATTGAAACTTAAATAATTTGGCGGTATTTTAGTTCATTTAGAGGAATCTGTTTATTAATTGATAATCCACGAATAAATTTACTTAATTTAATGTTTTATATATCGTTGTTAAAAAAATATTTTTTAATAAAAATAATATTTTAAAATTAAAATTAAAAATTAATTCAGATCAAGATGTAGATTATAATTAAGAATTAAAATGGATTACAATAAATTTATTTAAATGAATTATATTTTGTAATAAGTAAATGAAGGTGGATTTAAATGTAATTTTATTTATTTTATTAAAATGATTAAAAATTAAAATATGTACATATTGCCCGTCGCTTTCATTTAAAAATTGGAATAAGTCGTAACAAAGTAGAAGTACTGGAAAGTGTTTCTAGAAAGACGAATTAAAGCTTATTTTAAGTATTTCATTTACATTGAAAAGAAATTATTTATTTAATTAATTTGAGGGGGTTAAATTAATTAAATAAATAATTAATAAAAGAAATTTTAATTTATAAATATATTTTAATGGGGGTTAAAGTATAATTTATAGAAAAAAAATTTGAAAATTTATAGTTTAGTATGTATTGTAAAAGAAAAATGAAATATATTGAAAATTAATTATTATTAAAGTAAATTTAATTTATTGTATCTTGTGTATCAGAGTTTATTAAAAATATTTTTTAGGGTAAAGAAATCTCGAATTTAAAGGTGAAAATTAATTAAAAAAGTTATTGTATCATAAATATTTTAAATAATTAATTTGAAATGAAATGTTATTCGTTTTTAAATATATCTAGTTTTTTTAGAAATAAATTTAATTTATAATTTTTTTTTAATAGAATTTTTTTATTAATTTTATTTTATTAAAATTTAATAAATTAAGGGATAAGCTTTAATTTAAATTTTTATAATAATTAATTTTAATTTTAAAATTTTTAAAATTTATATTGTTTATAAATTATATTTTTTTATAAAAAATTTTATAATTTTATAAAATTTTTTTAATTTAACATTTAATTTTATATAAAAAAATAATTTTTGATGAAATAAAATTAGGTATAATGATAAAATTAGTAAATTTATAATATATATATATATATATATACATAATTAATTTAATTATAAGTAAATAAAAGGAATTCGGCAAATATTAATATTCACTTGTTTATCAAAAACATGTCTTTTTGGTTATAATTTAAAGTCTAATCTGCCCACTGATATAAAATTGAAGGGCTGCAGTAATTTAACTGTACAAAGGTAGCATAATCATTAGTCTTTTAATTGAAGACTTGTATGAAGGATTTGATAAAATATTAACTGTCTCTATTTTATATTTTGAATTTAATTTTTTAGTTATAAAGCTTAAATATTTTTAAAAGACGAGAAGACCCTAAAGAGTTTTATAATTTTATTTATTTTTAATGAATGTAATTTTTATTTGAGAATAAATAAAATGATTTTGTTGGAGTGAAAAAAAATTTAATTAACTTTTTTTTTTTATTCCATTGATTTATGTTTATTTGATCCATAATTTGTGATTATAAGATTAAGTTACCTTAGGGATAACAGCGTAATCATTTTTTAGAGTTCAAATAAAAAAAAGAGTTTGCGACCTCGATGTTGGATTAAGATAAAATTTAAATGTAGAAGTTTAAAATTTTGATCTGTTCGATCATTAAAATCTTACATGATCTGAGTTCAGACCGGCGTGAGCCAGGTTGGTTTCTATCTTTAAAAAAATTAAATATTTTAGTACGAAAGGATTAAATATTAAAAATATATTTTAATATAAGGAATTTTAATAATAAAATAAATAATATATTTTTTTTTATATATGCATATAATAGTAAATATTAATAATATTACTATTTTGACAGAAAAATGTAATGATTTTAGAAATCATGAATGTATAATTAATTTATATATGTAGTAGTGATATTATTAGATTATATTAATGTTATTATTGGATTATTAATTTTAATTATTGGAGTTATAATTGGGGTTGCTTTTTTAACTTTATTAGAGCGAAAAGTTTTAAGTTACATTCAAATTCGAAAGGGACCTAATAAGGTTGGATTTATTGGGTTATTGCAACCTTTTTCTGATGCTTTAAAGTTATTAAGAAAAGAACAAATATATTTAAGTTATTCTAATTATATATCTTATTATTTTTCTCCTATTGTTAATTTTATTTTATCTTTAATATTATGAATTTTAATTCCTTATTTTTTTAATATAATTAATTTTAATTTAGGGGTATTGTATTTTTTATGTTGTACTAGATTAGGGGTTTATACTATTATAATTTCTGGTTGATCTTCAAATTCAAATTATTCTTTATTAGGGGGTTTGCGTTCAGTAGCTCAAACTATTTCTTATGAGGTAAGTTTAAGATTAATTTTAATATCCTGTATTATTATAATTATAGATTTTAATTTAATAATATTTAATATTTATCAGTCTTTAATTTGATTTTTTTTTTTAATATTACCTTTAAGATTGTGTTGATTATCTTCTAGATTAGCTGAGACTAATCGAACTCCTTTTGATTTTGCAGAGGGTGAAAGAGAATTAGTTTCAGGATTTAATGTTGAATATAGAAGAGGGGGTTTTACATTAATTTTTTTATCTGAATATTCTAGAATTTTATTTATGAGTTTAATATTTACAATTATATATTTAGGTGGTTATGATTTAAGATTAATATTTTATTTAAAAATAATTTTTATTTCTTTTTTATTTATTTGAGTTCGGGGAACTTTACCTCGATATCGTTATGATAAATTAATGTATTTATCTTGAAAAATTTATTTACCTCTTTCATTAAATTATTTATTATTATTTATTGGATTAAAAGTATATTTAATATAATAACATATTTTTAGTATAAATTAATAGAATTTAATTCTTTCTTAAGTTTTCAAAACAAATGCTTTTAATAAACAAGCTCATTAATTAGTAATTATTTATTAAAAATTAATTTATCTCATATTTTATTAATAATAGGATTAATGATAAAGTATGAAAAATAAATTAAAGTAAAAAATTGACCTGTAAAAATATAAGGAGTTTCAACTGGTCGTGCTCCAATTCAAGTTAGTAATATAACTGTAATTACTATTGATCAAAATAATATTTGATTAATTGGATAAAATTGGATACCTTGAATTTTTTTATTAAAAGTAAAAGGAAGGATAATTAAAATTAAAATAGATATTACTAATGCAATTACTCCCCCTAATTTATTGGGAATTGATCGTAAAATAGCATATGCAAATAAAAAATATCATTCTGGTTGAATATGAACTGGAGTAACGAGGGGATTAGCTGGGATAAAATTATCTGGATCTCCCATTAAATATGGGTTAGTTAATACTAAAAGAATTAACATGAAGGTGAAAATAATAGTTCCAATAAGATCTTTAAAGGTAAAGAATGGATGGAAAGGAATTTTATCTAAATTACTATTTATTCCTAGGGGATTATTAGATCCTGTTTGATGAAGAAATAATAAATGAATTATTGTTAATATTATAATAATAAAAGGAAATAAAAAATGAAATGAATAAAATCGAGTTAAAGTTGCATTATCTACTGCAAATCCTCCTCAAATTCATTGAACTAATATGGTTCCTAAATAAGGAATAGCAGATAAAAGATTGGTAATTACGGTTGCTCCTCAAAATGATATTTGCCCCCATGGAAGAACATACCCTATAAAAGCTGTAGCTATTAAAATAAATAAGATAATAATTCCGATTATTCAAGTATACATGAAATTAAATGATTCATAATAAATACCTCGTCCAATATGTAAATAAATACAAATGAAAAAAAAAGATGCTCCATTAGCATGAAGAGTTCGGATTAATCATCCATAATTAACATTTCGACAAATATAATTTACTCTATAAAATGCTGAATCAATATTTGCTGTATAATATATAGTTAAAAATAATCCGGTAATAACTTGAATTATTAAACATAAGGCTAAAAGAGATCCAAAGTTTCATCAAGATGAAATATTTGATGGAGAGGGTAAATCAATAAGTGAATTATTAATGATTTTAATAATAGGGTGAATTTTTCGTAAAGGTTTAAATTGATTGGTCATTTGTAATTAATAAGATCGTAGGGGTCCATAAAAAATATTAGTAATTTTTACTACAGCAATTAAAGTAATTAATAAATAGATAATTATTATAATTATTAAAAAATAAGTTTGTTTATTATATAATTTTGATAAATTGATACAATTTTCATTATTAAAAAATAATATAAAGTTAAAAAAATTATTTATTTCATGTGAATTAATAGATAAATTTATTCAGTTTAAGTTATTTATAAAAATAATACTTATAATAGGGATAATAGTAAATATTAAAAATATAAAAATTTTATTTTTAATTGAAAAGATAAATATTTCATTAGAAGCAATTCTTGCAACATAGATAAATAAAACTAATAATCCTCCTAAAAATGTTAAAAATAAAATGTAGGAGAATCAGTAAGTATATGAAGTTAAACCTGAAATTAAACATGTTATAAAAGTTTGAATTAAGATTATTAATCCTATTGATAATGGGTGTTTTAAAAATAATATAAATAATGATATAAAAATTATAATTAAAGATATTAATATTTTTATAATTTCAAAGAGTAGTTTAAAAAAAAAATAATAATTTTGGAGATTATTGATAAAGAAATTCTTTTTCTTTGAAGTTTTTAAATAAAAAAAATTATTTTTGGTTTACAAGACCAATGTTTTATTTAAACTATAAAAACTAATTAAAAATTAATGATAAATATATGATTAGTTATTTTTTTTATGTTTTTAATTGGAAATATAATTTTTGTATCTAAACATAAGCATTTATTGATTATATTATTAAGATTAGAATTTATTGTTTTAAGAATTTATATATTATTATTATTATATTTAAGATTTATTGAATTTGATATATATATACTAATAGTTTTTTTAGTTTTTTCTGTTTGTGAGGGAGCTTTAGGTATTTCTATTTTAGTTTCTATGATTCGTACCCATGGAAATGATTATTTTCAGGGATTTAACTTATTATAAATATGATAAAATTTTTTATTATACTAATTTTTATAATTCCTTTATGTTTTAAAAAAAATATATTTTGATTGGTTCAAATAATTTTATTTTTAATAATATTTATATTTATAAATTTATCAATTAATAATATAGTTTATTGTAACTTAAGATATATAATAGGTTGTGATATACTTTCTTTTGGTTTAATTTTATTAAGAATTTGAATTTGTACTTTAATAATTATAGCTAGAGAAAAATTATACAAATATAGATATTATTTAAAATTTTTTCTTTTAAATATAATTTTTTTAATAATTATATTATATTTAACTTTTTCTATGATAAATTTATTTATATTTTATATATTTTTTGAGGGAAGTTTAATTCCTACTTTAATATTAATTATTGGATGGGGGTATCAACCAGAACGTATTCAAGCTGGATTATATCTTTTATTTTATACTTTATTTGTTTCTTTACCTTTATTAATAGGAATTTTTTATATTTTTAATGAGATGAATTGTATTATAATTTATTTTATAAAATTTTATAATTTTAATTTATATTTTTTGTATTTATCTATAATTTTAGCTTTTTTAGTAAAAATACCTATATATTTTGTTCATTTATGATTACCAAAAGCTCATGTTGAAGCTCCAGTATCAGGTTCGATAATTTTAGCTGGAATTATATTAAAATTAGGGGGTTATGGTCTTTTACGAATTTTAATTTTTATACAAGATATTTCTTTAAAATTAAATTTTATTTGGGTAATTATTAGATTAATTGGGGGATTTTATATTAGTTTAAAATGTTTATGTCAAGTTGATATAAAATCTTTAATTGCCTATTCTTCAGTCGCTCATATAAGATTAGTAATTGGGGGTATTATAACTATAAATTATTGGGGGTTTATAGGGTCATACTTATTAATAATTGGGCATGGATTATGTTCTTCTGGATTATTTTGTTTAGCTAATATTAACTACGAACGATTAAATAGACGAAGATTATTTTTAAATAGGGGAATAATAAATTTTATACCTTCTTTAAGAATATGGTGGTTTTTATTATTATCAGCTGCTATAGCAGCTCCTCCGTGTTTAAATTTAATGGGTGAAATTAGATTAATTAATAGATTAGTTAGATGATCTTGATTATCAATAATTATATTAATAATAATTTCTTTTTTTAGAGCTGGGTATAGTCTTTATCTTTATTCTTTTTCTCAACATGGAAAATATAGTTTAAGTTTATATAGATTTTATACGAGAGTATCTCGTGAATATTTACTATTAATATTACATTGATTACCTTTAAATATCTTAATTTTAAAAATTGATTGTTTTATGGTTTGATTATATTTAAGTAATTTAAAAAAAATATTGATTTGTGGAATCAAATTTATGATATATTCATCTTAAGTTATTAAAAAATTTTCTATTTGTTTTATTAGATTTTTTTTTTTATTTTTTTTTATATTAATAAATTTTATTATAATAATTTATTTTATTATAAATAATATTGTAATTTTTATGGAATGAGAATTAATTTCTTTTAATTCTATAAATATTGTTATATCTTTGTTATTGGATTGAATATCATTATTGTTTATAATATTTGTTAGTTTAATTTCTTCTTCTGTTATTTATTATAGAAAAAGATATATATTATTAGAAATTAATTTGGATCGTTTTGTTATTTTAGTTTTATTATTTATTTTATCTATAATTTTATTAATTGTTAGTCCAAATATTATTAGAATTTTATTAGGGTGAGATGGATTAGGTTTGGTTTCTTATTGTTTAGTAATTTTTTATCAAAATATTAAGTCTTATAATGCTGGTATATTAACAGCTTTAATAAATCGGGTTGGAGATGTTTTTATTTTAATAGTAATTTCTTGAATAGTAAATTATGGGAGATGAAATTATATTTTTTATTTAGATTTTATAAATAATGATTTTGAAATAAATTTAATTAGTTTTATAATTATTATTGCAGCTATAACAAAAAGAGCTCAAATTCCTTTTAGTTCCTGATTACCAGCTGCTATAGCAGCTCCTACTCCAGTTTCAGCTTTAGTTCATTCTTCAACTCTAGTTACTGCAGGGGTTTATTTATTAATTCGTTTTAATAATTTATTAATTAATACTTTTTTTTTAAAAGTATTATTAGTATTATCAGGATTAACTATATTTATGGCTGGAATTTCTGCTAATTATGAATTTGACTTAAAGAAAATTATTGCTTTATCTACTTTAAGTCAATTAGGATTAATAATAAGAATTTTAAGAATGGGATTTCCTAATTTAGCTTTTTTTCATTTATTAACTCATGCTATATTTAAAGCTTTATTATTCATATGTGCTGGAGTAATTATTCATTTTATAAATGATAATCAAGATATTCGTTTTATAGGGGGTTTAAGTTTATATATTCCTTTAACTTCTTTATGTATAAATATTTCAAATTTAGCTTTATGTGGGGTTCCTTTTTTAGCTGGGTTTTATTCTAAGGATCTAATTTTAGATATAGTTATAATAAGTAATTTAAATATTATAGTATTTTATTTATATTATATTTCTACAGGTTTAACTGTATTTTATACTATTCGTTTATTAATATATTTAATAGTAAATGATTATAATTTAATTGCTGTATATAATATTTTTGATGAGGATTATATTATATTAAAGAGAATATTTATATTATTATTTATGAGAGTTATTGTTGGTAGAATATTAAGATGATTAATTTTTTCTTATCCTTATATAATTTATTTACCTTTAAATTTAAAATTAATAGTTATTTATGTAAGATTATTAGGTATAATAATAGGTTATTTAGTAAGAAATATGGGAATTTATTCAATTAATAAATTTTTATGTGTTTATCAATTAAGATTATTTTTAAGTTTAATGTGATTTATACCTAATTTATCTACTTATGGTTTAAATTATTATTTTTTAAATTTTAGACAAATTATAATAAAAAATATTGATATAGGATGAAGAGAATTATATAGAGGTCAGGGAATAATAAAAATTGTAAAAAATTATTCTATTATTAATAGTTATATTCAAATAAATAATTTAAAAATTTATATATTTAGATTTATATTATGAATAATATTTTTATTTTTTATAGTAATTATTATAAATTATTTAAATAGCTTAAAAAGAGTATAATATTGAAGATATTAGGGTGATTTTAAATCTTTAGATATTTATAAAAAAAAAATTTTTTATTATTACAATGAAAATGTAAAGTTTTAAATTAAACTATATAAATAAGGAGTTAAGAAATATTAATGATTTTAATCACTATAAATTAAGTTAGCAGCTTGATTTTATATATTTCAAATTTAATTGGAATCTTCATTCATTAATATCATTAACAGTGATATACCTCTTTTTGGTTTCAAATTAATAAATAAGGAGTTAATAAACTCTATCTTTTAAGTCGAAATTAAATGCATATTGCTTCTTATTTATAAGATAAATTGATAAATCAATAATTTTTGATTGCAAATCAAATGTTTAATATAAACTATAATCCTAAATTTAGTTAGTTCAGTTTAATATATTTTGATTTCATTCATGATACAATCCAATTAATAAAATAATAATAAAAAATAATCTAGTTTTTGATCAATAAATTAAATTTACTATTTTAAAAGTATAAATTATTGGAAAAATTAGGGCAATTTCTACATCAAAAATTAAAAAAATTACTGTAATTAAAAAGAAATGTAATGAAAATGGATTTCGTGCAAAAGATTTAGGATCAAATCCACATTCAAAGGGAGAACATTTTTCTCGATCTTTAAATGATTTTTTAGATAATATTATTGAAATAATTATAATTATATTTGAAATAATAATAGTAATAATTGATAATGATATTATTATAATAATTATTTATATTAAATAATTTTAAACTTTTTGATTGGAAGTCAAATATACTAAATATATTATATAAATAATTAATTACCTCATCAATAAATAGAGATATATAAAAATAATCAAACTACATCAACAAAATGTCAATATCATGCTGCGGCTTCAAATCCAAAATGATGTTTATTTGAAAAGTGATTAAATAAATGTCGTATAAAACATGTCAATAAAAAGATAGTTCCAATAATAACATGAAGTCCATGGAATCCTGTTGCTATAAAAAATGTTGATCCATAAATACTATCTGCAATAGTAAAAGGAGCTTCGTAATATTCATATGCTTGTAAAAAAGTAAAATAAATTCCTAAAATAATTGTAATTAATAAACTTTGTTTTGTTTGGGAAAAGTTGTTTTCTATTAAAGCATGATGAGCTCATGTAACAGTTACTCCTGAAGTAATTAAAATAATAGTATTTAAAAGGGGAATTTGAAAGGGATTAAATGGGGTAATATTTATAGGAGGTCATATAGCACCAATTTCAATATTAGGTGATAAACTTCTATGAAAAAAGGCTCAAAAAAAAGAAAAAAAAAAAAAAATTTCTGAAATAATAAATAAGATTATACCTCATCGTAATCCTTTTAAAACAGAAATTGTATGTTTTCCTTGAAATGTTCCTTCTCGACAAATATCACGTCATCATTGATATATTGTTAAAATAATAATAATATATCCTAAAATTATTAAATTTATATTATAATTATGAAATCAATTAATAAATCCTGTTACGAGAGTTATAGTTCCAATAGCTCCAGTTAAAGGTCAAGGACTATAATCTACTAAATGATAGGGATGGTTATGTGTTGTCATTAGTTAACTTCACTAGAATATAGAGTTCTTAAAATGGAAATTACATAGGATTGAATAATTGCAACTGCTGATTCTAAAGTTAATAATAAAATTTGTATAAAAATTAAAATAATAATAAGATAATTTGGTATGTTAATTCCAGTTCTACTTAAAAGAGTTAATAATAAATGTCCTGCAATTATATTTGCTGTTAATCGAACAGCTAAAGTTCCAGGGCGAATAATATTACTGATAGTTTCAATTAATACTATAAAAGGTATAAGAATACTAGGAGTTCCTTGAGGAATTATATGAATAAATATATGTTGGGAATTATTAATTCACCCATATAATATAAATCTTAATCAAAGGGATAAAGTAATAGATAAGGAAATAGTTAGATGACTAGTTCTAGTAAAAATATAGGGAAATAATCCTAAGAAATTATTAAATAATACGAATGAAAATAATGAGATAAAAATAAATGTTGATCCATTAAAACTATTAGGTCCTAATAAATTTTTAAATTCTAAATGTAATTTATTAATAATTATATTTCATATAATAAATTGACGATTAGGAATTAATCAAAATGAATATGGTAAAAATAAAATTCCTAATAAAGTTCTCAATCAATTGAATGGGATATTAAATAAGTTTGTAGATGGGTCAAAAATTGAAAATAAATTAGTTATCATTTTCAATTGATATTAATATTTGATTTTTTAATAATTTTTTTTTTACTAAAAATTTTATTATAATAAATATAAAAATTTAAAATATTAAATAGAATAAAAATTATAATAAAAATAAAAAAAGAAAAAATTCAATTAATAGGTATTATTTGAGGAATAAAAGAATATTATATATAATAATAATTTAAATTTGACATATTTATGTTATAAGTTAACTAATTCTTTAAATTCATTAGAAGTAATTGTTAATCTACTATAAAATGGTTTAAGAGACCAATACTTACTTTCAGTCATCTAATGAGTAACTATTAATTCATTTAATAAAGTTTTTTAGGGTAATTCTTTCAATAACAATTGGTATGAATCTGTGATTAGCTCCACAAATTTCAGAACATTGACCATAAAATAATCCAGGACGATTAATAAAAAAATTAGTTTGATTTAATCGACCAGGATTTGCATCTACTTTAATTCCTAATGATGGGATAGTTCAGGAATGAATAACATCAGTAGCTGTAATTAAAATGCGAATTTGATTGTTTATTGGAATAATAATTCGATTATCAACATCTAGTAAGCGGAAGTTATTTTTTTGATTTCTAGGTTGAATTATATAGGAATCAAACTCAATATTATTAAAATCTGAATATTCATATCTTCAATATCATTGATGTCCGATTGATTTGATTGTTATTAATGGATTATTTAATTCATCTAATAAATATAATAAGCGAAGAGATGGTAAAGCAATAAAAATTAAAGTAATTGCTGGTAAAATAGTTCAAATTATTTCAATTATTTGTTCTTCTAATAAAAATCGATTAATAAATTTATTAAAAAATAATGATAATATTAAATATCTAACTAAAATAGTAATTATTAAAAGGATAATTAAAGTATGGTCATGAAAAAAGATAATTTGTTCTATTAAAGGTGATGCTCTGTTTTGAAAATTTAAATTAGATCAAGTTGCCATTTCTAAAAAAAGGATGATCCTTTATAAATGGGGTTTAAATCCATTACATATAATCTGCCATATTAGAAATTTCTTAAAATAGGTAATTCATTATATGAATGTTCAGCAGGAGGTAGATTTTGGAATCATTCAATAGAAGAAGATATATTTAATGAAAATAATGTTATTCGTTGGTTAATTATAGATTCTCAAATAATTCCTATTATTATTATTATAGATAATAATGAAATATATGATCCAAAAGAAGAAATGACATTTCAAGAAATAAATCTATCAGGATAATCTGAGTATCGTCGGGGTATTCCAGCTAAACCTAAAAAATGTTGGGGAAAGAAGGTTAAATTAACTCCTAAAAATATAGAGATAAATTGAATTTTTAATAATAGGGGGTTTAATGATAATCCTGTAAATAAGGGATATCAATGAATAAATCCCCCAAAAATAGCAAATACAGCTCCTATAGAAAGAACATAGTGAAAATGTGCAACTACATAATAGGTATCATGTAAAGTAATATCAATTGAGGAATTAGCTAAAATTACTCCAGTCAATCCCCCAACTGTAAATAAAAATACAAACCCTAATCTTCATAATATAGAGGGTCTATAATTAATTTGAGTTCCATGAAGAGTTGCTAATCAACTAAAAATTTTAATACCTGTTGGTACAGCAATAATTATAGTAGCTGATGTAAAATATGCTCGAGTATCAATATCTATTCCTACAGTAAATATATGATGAGCTCAAACAATAAATCCTAGTAATCCAATTGCTATTATAGCATAAATTATTCCTAGGCATCCAAAAGTTTCTTTTTTACCTCTTTCTTGGGAAATAATATGAGAAATTATTCCAAATCCTGGCAAAATAAGAATATAAACTTCAGGATGACCAAAAAATCAAAATAAGTGTTGATAAAGAATAGGATCACCTCCTCCTGCGGGATCAAAAAATGAAGTATTTAAATTTCGATCAGTTAAAAGTATTGTAATAGCTCCTGCTAAAACAGGAAGAGAAAGAAGTAAAAGTAAAGCGGTAATTCCAACTGCTCAAATAAATAGGGGTATTTGATCAAAAGATAAATTTCTAATACGCATATTAATAATTGTAGTAATAAAATTAATAGCTCCTAAAATAGAAGAAATTCCAGCTAAATGTAGAGAAAAAATTGCTAAATCAACAGAAGCTCCTTGGTGCGCAATATTGGCGGAAAGGGGGGGATAGACTGTTCATCCTGTTCCTGAACCATTTTCTACAATTCTTCTTGAAATTAAAAGAGTTAGGGAAGGGGGTAATAATCAAAATCTTATATTATTTATTCGGGGGAAAGCTATATCAGGTGCTCCAAGTATAAGTGGAACAAGTCAATTACCAAATCCTCCAATTATAATTGGTATTACTATAAAAAAAATTATAATAAAGGCATGAGCTGTTACAATAGTATTATAAATTTGATCATCTCCAATTAATGATCCAGGATTTCCTAATTCAGTTCGAATTAATAAACTTAAAGATGTTCCTACTATTCCTGCTCAAATTCCAAAAATAAAATATAGAGTGCCAATATCTTTATGATTAGTGGAATAAAGTCATTTTCGCTAAAAATAAAATGGCTGAGGAATAAGCAATAAATTGTAAATTTATTAACGAGAATTGTTCTCTTTTATTATAGTCTTATATTCAAATAAGTGATTTAAAATTGCAAATTTTAAGGGGTAAAGAAATTACTAAGGCTTAAAGAAATTTCTTTATAAATAATTTTGAAGACTATTAGTTTAATATTAACTTAAAACCTTAAATAAAATATAAGGTTCTAAGGATTATTCCTAAGATGGAAATTAAACTATTAAATAAAATAAAAAAAAAATAATTATTTTTAATGAAAATATTAAATCATTTTAATTTTAAATAATTAAATAAAATACAAGAATAAATAATACGAATATAAAAAAATAAAGTAATTAAACTTATTATAATAAAAATAAAAGAAATAATATAAAATTTTTTTATAATTATAAAATTAATAAGAATTCATTTAGGAAAAAATCCTAAAAATGGGGGTAATCCTCCTAAAGAAAGAAAATTGATAAAAATTAATAATTTTAAAAAAAAATTTATATTAAAAATAAATAATTGATTAATAAAATATATATTTAATATATAAAATGAAAAACATATAATACTAATTAAGAATGAATATGTTAAAAAATATAATATTCATAAATTTTCTCTAATTAAAATTGAAAATATTATTCACCCTAAATTATTAATAGAAGAAAATGTTAATAATTTACGCAGAGAGGTTTGATTAATACCTCCAATAGCTCCAATAATTGTATTAATTAATATAATTATAATTATAAAATTTTTATTTAGATAATATGATAATAAAATTATGGGGGTAATTTTTTGTCATGTTATTAAAATAAAGCAATTTAATCAAGATAATCCTTCAATAATATTTGGAAATCAGAAATGGAAGGGGGCAGATCCTATTTTTATTATTATTGAGGAATTAATTAAAATTGCAAATAAATTATTAATTTCAAAATTTTTTAAAAGAATTATTTTCAATAAAATTGAAAATAAAAAATTAATAGAAGCAATTGATTGGGTTAAAAAATATTTTAATGAAGCTTCTGAAGCTAAAAGGTTATTAGAATTAGAGATTAGGGGGATGAATCTTAATAAATTGATTTCTAATCCAATTCAACAACCTATTCAAGAATTAGCGGAAATAGAAATTAGTGTTCTAAAAATTAGTATAAAAAAAAAAAATATATTATTTGAATTTAAATTAAATTTAATTAAAAATATTGAATTAAATTTATAAATTATAAATTTATTTTATTTATTAAATTATATTTTTATATTTTAGTGTAAGATGCACAATAATTTTTGATATTATTAGATATAGTTTGATTCTATAAAATATAATAAAGGTAATTAATTACATTATTTAATCTATCAGATTAATCCTTTTATCAGGCACTTTATTTTTAAAAAAAAGAATTTCTCTTTATATTTGGGGTATGAACCCAAAAGCTTTATTTAGCTTATTTTTAA